TTTTCCTCTCTATTTCACAAATGGGAAGTTAGAGATAAAATTAGGATACCAGAGGAGGAGGATCACCATATATAACACAAAATTTCTCCTCCAATTCTTTCTAGTCGAGCTTCTCGATCTGTCATTATACCTCGAGAAGTAGAAAGAATTACAATTCCCATTCCACCTAAAATCTTAGGAATTCGTTGATAGTTGGAATAAATTCGTAAACCGGGTCGGCTGATACACTTTAAAACGGTTCTATATATTCCTTTCCTAGTCTTTCTATGTCGCAGGGTTGAAACCAAGAAATATTTCTTATTTTCCTGATGTTTCCGAACATTTTCAATAAAACCTTCTCGTAGAAGTATTTTAACAATGTTTTCGGTGATATTAGTAGATGCTATTCGAACCGTTCCTTTTTTATTCATGTCAGCATTTCTTATGGAAGTTATTATATCGGCAATAGTGTCCCTACCCATAATGAACTATAATTTTTTGTGCCTCCTAATTTTGATATAATCAACATGTTTCCTTTTTTCTTTTTTCTTTGTTTTTTTTTTTTTTTGAATTATTAAATTTTAAAAAGTATATGCGTGAGACACAATCTATTAATTAGATCTATTTCAGGTAGCCTACTATATCATAGTGTCATCTACTAGTATTTATAATACCTCGGGAGCTAATGAAACTATTTTAGTAAAATTCAACTGTCTCAATTCCCGAGCGATCGCACCAAAAACTCGAGTTCCTTTTGGATTTCCTTCTTGATCAATGACGACCGCTGCATTGTCATCATATCGTATTATCATACCGTTGTCACGTTTGAGTTCTTTACATGTACGTACAATTACAGCTCTAATAACTTCTGATCTTTCTAGAGGCATATTTGGCACTGCTTCTTTGATTACAGCAACAATAACGTCACCAATATGAGCATATCGGTGATTACCAGCTCCTATGATTCGAATACACATCAATTCTCGAGCTCCGCTGTTATCCGCTACATTCAAAAGGGTCTGAGGTTGAATCATATATTTTTTATTTGAATCTGTTATTTCAATGCAAAGGATGAAGGAAAAAAAGAAATATTGTCCGTCCAGAATAAACCTGCGGTTCTTTTTTCATCCTCAATATCCCTTTTGTTTAGTTCTACATCCCTATCGTGAAATAACAAATTGAGTTCGTATAGGCATTTTGCACGCAGCTATTTCAATAGCTGCTCTGGCTATAGTTTCTGATACTCCGCCCATTTCATAAAGTATTCGACCCGGTTTAACAACAGATACCCAATATTCGGGGGATCCCTTTCCCGAACCCATACGTGTTTCCGTAGGTCTTACTGTAACAGGTTTGTCGGGAAATATACGTACCCATATTTTTCCACCACGACGCGCATATCGTGTCATTGCTCTCCGCCCCGCTTCTATCTGTCTAGCTGTGATCCAAGCGGGTTCAAGCGCCTGAAGAGCGTATCCGCCGAAACAAATATGATTGCCTCGACAAGATATTCCCTTCATTCTTCCTCTATGTTGTTTACGAAATCTGGTTCTTTTGGGGTTATAGTTGATGGTTGTTTCTTAATTACATCTCTATTGCAGAACCGGACATGAGAGTTTCTTCTCATCCAGCTCCTCGCGAATGAAACGATTCAATAATATTACAGATACACATATATAATTATAATAATTATATTTATAAATATTTATAATAATAAATAATAATATAAGTAATTAAATTATAAGTAATAATATAAGTAATTATAAGTAATGAATGGCATTTATTGATATTTAATTTGTTACATATGTAATTTGTTACAAAGGAAGATGTATATACAAAATATACAGCCGGACGTGTATATTATTAGATATAGAAAATATAAAAAATGCTTCTTTTTTTAGAATATAACGTAGAATATAATGAATCCTTATTTTTACCTCTATCGAACGGCCCAAAAATTGTAATCCAATAAATAAAGGTTTCGCGGGCGAATATTGACTCTTTCATTCGTAGGGTCAGTCAATTCATGACACCTCTCAGAATAAATCAATTTTTTCTTGGTTCGTTCCGCCATCCCACCCAATGAATTATTAGGATTCGTTTTCAATAGAATCCTATGCAGTCACAGGTTTCGTCGTTCCCATAGCTTCTCCATTAATGGTTAGGCCTGAACTCTGCAATGGAGCTTCCGGCAAAATTCGTTCCCGAGTCAATCTCCTCAGTTTTTATTAACCCGAGGCTCTTTATTCTTTATTATTTTTTTTTTTTTATATATATATTATTTTATTTATTTATATTTCATTTATTTATATTTCATTTATATATTTATATCAGTATTGATTATATCAGTATTAATGCTTTATCACACTGCCTTTTATGAGTTGATTCATAGACCATACATATTGGAATCATATATCATTGATATTTTTGTTCTCTCTTTCTATCATCCTTCCATTTATCCACATCCCTTTATTTTTGCTTCACAGACCATAATCAGATTTCTTTTTTATGGAAAAAATTT